GAAACTTAGGTAAGTGTTTCATAAACATATGTATAAATAGAAATATCCCATTTAGTTCCTTCATGCCTACTATAACTAGTTATTTTGGTTTTCTACTGGCGGCTTTAACTATAACCTCAGCTCTATTTATTGGTCTGAGCAAGATACGACTTATTTGAAATTGATTGAATGAACAATTCATAAAAATAAATGTTTTTGTGAGATTCCAGGTAGTCCATAGTTCCTTCCCATGTAAATTGTAAATTCTTGGTTATTGAGATTCATGGGCGATTTGGATTAATATTTAGGGATAGATATTACCTCCCCCCTTTTACCTACCCTTTCAAACAAATTAAAATGATTGAAGTTTTACTATTTGGAATCGTGTTAGGCCTAATTCCTATTACTTTGGCTGGATTATTCGTAACTGCATATTTGCAATACCGACGCGGCGATCAGTTGGACCTTTGATAAAGTAACATCTCTTTTTAAATAACATCTCTTTTTTTGATTGACCTCCTGCGGATTAAAGAAAGGAGGAGGTCAAATTCGAGTTGTTGCTCAAGTTAGTAAAGTTATTTCATTGTAATTCGAAACAAGAAGAACAGAATCACGCTCTGTAGGATTTGAACCTACGACATCGGGTTTTGGAGACCCACGTTCTACCGAACTGAACTAAGAGCGCTTTCCTATCACAATATAAAAGACCGTAAATAAAGGGATTCTATTTTTAACCCCACTATATCTTGCATGCATATAGTATCATATAGGATTATGTATGTCCCATTTTCATTGATCTCAATTAATCCTTCATTACTGCACATAGGAGAAGTAATAGATAGGGATGACAGGATTTGAACCCGTGACATTTTGTACCCAAAACAAACGCGCTACCAAGCTGCGCTACATCCCTTTCAATTGGACTACAGTGTCATTGTAGAGAATCCCCGTCTTGTTTTCCACATCGTTATTTCCTCCATTGATATACAATTTATCTTGTCTTTTCTTTTTTCGTCTCATATAACATATTCTCATATAATACTACATTACATATCTATATATTATTATAGATTAAACCCAACATATAAATCAATTTGTATCAGTAATGTTCAGAAAGTAAGTGGACGTCTTTTTCTGTTGTAAAGAAAGGAAAATATCATCTACCGGGCAGTTATATATACCCATTTTAGTTAGGGATTCCGCGTACAAATACAAGCGATCCTTATCTACATATATATCTGATCATATATGTATTACAATAAAAAAGGAGGATTTTCAATGCGAGATCTAAAAACATATCTTTCCGTGGCACCCGTGTTAAGCACTCTGTGGTTCGGGTCTTTAGCAGGTCTATTGATAGAGATCAATCGTTTATTCCCAGATGCGTTGACATTCCCTTTTTTTTCATTCTAGTTAGGGATGAAGAAGATTAGAGATACAATAAATTATCTGTGACTAACCCCCCTTTCTTTGTTTTGTTCTTTACTCTCCTTTTTTTATCCTCAAAAAAGAAGGAAAGAGAAAGAATCAAAGAAGAGATTCGTCCGCAACGAAACTCGGGTTCAAGCTGAAGTAATAGAGGGAGAACAGAAATGGAAAGGAAATAAGAGTCGAGGACAACAAAAAGCATACAAGATAATTAAATGAAATACCGATATTAGAATAGAACTAATTGATAGTTAGAAATCATTGTATTACTTATTATTATTTATCTATTGATTATTTATCTATTGATTGAAAGGAAATATTTCAGAATAGGTTTTCGAGTCAGCAACTTCTTTTTTCTTCTTCGTTTCGGATCGAAAATGGAAGAGTTGAGTGAATCCAAAATAAAAAAGGAGGTTCATGGCCAAGGGTAAGGATGTCAGAGTAAGAGTTATTTTGGAATGTAACAGTTGTGTCCGAAACGATATTAATAAGGAATCCCGGGGCATTTCCAGATATATTACTCAAAAGAATCGACACAATACGCCTAGTCGATTGGAATTGAGAAAATTTTGCCCCCATTGTTACAAGCATACGATTCATGGGGAGATAAAAAAATAGATAAAGTGTAATGCGTGTGTAACCCCTTCATTCAAGGAACAGGAAAAAATTACATATCATATAATTACATAATAATATATATAAATAAACTATAAAAATAAAACAACCAAATCCTATTTCGGTCGGATCCAAAATTAGAATTAAGAAATAGGATTTTAAAGATAAGGAATAAACCATGGATAAATCCAAGCGACTTTTTCTTAAATCCAAGCGATCTTTTCGTAGGCGTTTGCCCCCAATTGGGTCGGGGGATCGAATTGATTATAGAAACATGAGTTTAATTAGTCGATTTATTAGTGAACAAGGAAAAATATTATCTAGACGAGTGAATAGATTGACTTTGAAACAACAACGATTAATTACTATTGCTATAAAACAAGCTCGTATTTTATCTTTGTTACCTTTTCTTAATAATGAGAAACAATTTGAGAGAACGGAGTCGACTCCTAGAACTACAGGTCCTCGAACTAGAAATAAATAGATAGGCCTATTCCTCAATTGCAATTGAATAAAAATTCCAATCCGAACCCCAACTCAGATTGATTTTTTGTTCGAAAAATTAGAGAATCCATATTGGATTGTCACGTCGTAAGAAAAAAAATCGTAAAGTAAAAAAGATTTATTCTTTTTGTTATTGAAATGTGTTCATTCATTTTTACTATTTTATTAATTTCTACTGTACTTTCCCGGAGCTCATTCTCCGGGGGCCCCCGTTTAAATCATTATGGTGGTGTATTCCTTCCAATCGCCTTATTTAATGATCTTATTGGAAATCATGTAAAGACAATTCATATTTGATATGGCTATTTGTGCAAGTATTTTACGATTAAGTAGCAACTGCCTCTTGTACAGATCATGTATTGATCTACTATAACTATAGTATACCCCACTCTCACGAATTGCTGCATTTATCCGAGTGATCCACAAACGACGAAAATTTCTCTTTTGCCTGCCCCTATCCCGATGAGCAGAAACCAAGGCTCTCATTTTCTGTTGAATAGTACTTCGAGTAAGTCTTGAATGAGCCCCTCGAAAGGTTGATGCAAATAAACGAATTTTTGTTCTACGTCTCCGAGCTATATACCCGCGTCTAATTCTGGTCATTGAATCAAATTAAACTTTGATGAATAACTAATTGATTTATTTTCTTTCAGCCATTCTTTTCCCCTTTCCTGGTCTATTAATAACAAAACGGATTCGTCCGATGTATAAAAAAATTCCAATGGCTTTTGCTACTATGACCTTCCCAACCACGATTTTTTCCAGGCGTTTAACCTCAAAATAAGAAATTGTATTGATACTAGGTATCAACAAAATAGTAAATTAAAAATAAAGTTGAGTATAGTATAAAGTATCAATAAATAGTAAAGGAAAATGGAAAAATAGTGGGTTCCATCGTTTCTATGGTTGCTTCTTAAACGGTGAGGTCCTCTCTATACACCGGAGTCCTTTCCCTCATTTAATCAATGTTATTAGTAACTTGTACAGTTCACATTCTTTGACTCTACCCATGAATTATCCAGTAATAGGTCTTTTCACAATGAGATCTACCCATACAGTGACGGTATTTAATTACAAAGGTTAGCTAGGTAGCTGACCATGTTCGTCCGTTCTTGCAAGAGTGGGAGCATAATTCTTTTGCTTCTTAAATACTATTTCCCCCGCTTAATGGATAACCATTTGTTACCAATGGGGAATTGCTTCTCATCTCCCATTGAAGTGATTGGATTTGCACCAATAGAAACCATAAATTTCATACACAATGGAGGTTTTTTAGATTTATATATTATATTGAATGGAATTTTTCCATCCTATTCATTGGTACGGGTCATTGATACTGGAAAAAATGTTCCTTTCTTTTTTTCCAGCTCATGATCTGAACGAGTCGCACATACACCCTAGTACACGTTCCTCGACGCTGAGGACATCCCCGAAGAGCGGGGGATTTTGTTACATTTTTTATTGGCTGTCTTGTGTTTCTAATAAGTTGTTTAATAGTTGGCATGCTAAATCGTATATAAAAAAAATGGGCCGGTTTAGATCAATCCTAACCAGATGATTATGAATTGAATTTTTTCAATTTTTTTTTTTACCCTATATTTCAATTTAATTGAAATTTACCCCGGTAAGCAGAGCAGAAAAAACATGAAATTTAGGTTCATCCAAATTATAAATTATGGTTTGGTTCAAAATGAAATCACGGATTTACGTGAAATCCCCGGCATTTTCGACCGCTACAAGATCAACAATTCCATGAGCTTGGGCTTCTGTTGCTGACATAAAAACATCCCTTTCCATGTCTTCGGATACAACCCATAAGGGGTTGCCCGTTCTTTGTACATAAACCCTTGTGAGGGTTTCGCGGAGTTTCAGCAGTTCTTCCGCTTCTAGGACAAATTCTCCCGTTTGAGCCTCATAAAAAGAACTAGCAGGTTGGTGGATCATTACCCTGATGATATAACATAATGAATGGTTTCTAGATCTCGTATGATCGGACGAAGGAAAGAGATAAAGAATAACAAAAAAAAATAAGAATATATTATAATTGAACAACCGTACAGGCATTTTTTGTGCATTGCATACGGCTCCACAATGGAATTTACTTTTCCTTTCCGTCTAGCAAAAAGAGAAATAGGATATATCAGACCCAAATGGAAAAGTGATCCATTTACCACCCTTCTTTTCAGAGGAGTTAAAAAATACTATGATGGTTCCGTTGCTTTCTATATTTTTAATTTATCTCGTATGTGATTCAGCAATCCCAAAGTTTCTTTTTGATCCGATCAAACAAATAAGTAAAAAAATGATCTTGTTTTTTTTTTTCATTTTAGTACTCTTTCATAACATAAATATTGGAAAGAGACTTCTGGTGTGAAAACAAAAAAGTTTGTGACGCTGAAATGAACCCCGGATAGATAAGATCAAATCGGAAATACCTTTTGTCTCATATTACTCGCCCGATACATAATCTCATGTTATGAAAAAACAATAATGGTTTGTTCATATCGAACTCGAAGTGCCATGCTATTATTACTTAATATTCATATTACATATCGCGAAGGCATAGTCTTTTTTTTCTCTCAAATAAAAACTCATTGGCGCCAAGCGTGAGGGAATGCTATACGTTTGGTAATTTCTCCTCCAACCAGGATGAAAGATCCCATTGAAGCGGCTAATCCCATGCATATTGTATGTACATCTGGTGGCACAAATTGCATAGTATCATAAATGGCTACTCCGGGTATTACCCATCCGCCGGGAGAGTTTATAAACAAATAAAGATCCCTGATCTCATCCTCTATGCTGAGATATACCATAAGTCCAATAAGTTGGTTTGAGATCTCGCTATCAACCTCTTGGCCTAAAAAAAGTAATCTTTCTCGATGAAGTCGGTTGATTAGGACAAAATTTTATCCCTTAGGAACCGTACACGCACCTTTGGATGCATACGGTTCAAAAAAATTGTGAAAAAACGAATCAATGTGTTGATTCCAGCCCGCCTTCTTTTTTATAGTAGGACTTTTCTACCTCCTAATGGAAGGGGCTTTTCTTGTATATTTTTTAAGAAAGATGATTTTTTTCGCGTCTCTCCGTAAAAATAAAAAAAAAAGAAAAGAATCCACTAAACTTATCGAATTAACCTCTCATTGATATATTGTTTCATCGAAATCCAACCCAAATTATGATGTAATTTTCTTGTTCCTGAATGGGCCTACTCAATTATTTTAGGTTTATGCTCTACTCCGGGTAAAGATCCGCCCGATTTCAATTTGCACATATAGGACAAATGATCCCAATACCGCTTTTTTGTACGATTTTTTTCAATTCATTTCATGCCTTTCTTACAACAAATATTCGATGTAGTCATCATATTATTTCATTGATTGGCAGTTTGAGATCACTCATATCCTATAAAGTAATCACTTATGATACAAGGGGTAATCATACATATATTAACCAATTGGGTATTTTTTGAACGGAGCCTGGATACTTCATTTTATCGGTCCAACCAAGGAAACCATAAATTTTTATACTTGATAATATTTATTTCTACCCCCTCAAAAACAGATCTAATTGCACTTCACGCTCCAAATTATTTATTGATGGTTCAAGCAATCTTTTTTGGGCGAAACAGAGGGTATCTCGATCGGGGGAGAGAACGGGGAAATCCCATATGACCCAATATGTCTGACAAGCCGCACTATACGTCAACCCAAACCGCATCTTCCTCTCCAGGACTCCGAAAAGGTACTTTTGGAACACCAATAGGCATCAACTGAAAGAAAGGGGAGTTAAATACTATATTTGACTTTGATGTGAAAACGTAATGTCGTATTTTATCCCTAGATTGGAAAGTTCATAGAGTAAGACTAAACGAATAAAGGAAAATTATTACGAATGGGTCGGGCTGTTCGAATGATGAACAAGTATCTAGGTATTCGCTCATAGAAAATGGGACCAATCCCCATTGCGTATTGGTACTTATCGGGTATAGAATAGATCTGCTTATCTTTGTTCCTACGAACAGAATGGTTCCATTATTACCAACGAAATGGAATTAAATAAAAAAATATTTACCCTTGCTCCGAAATAATCCACTGAAAGGGAGAGGTCCATAGCATAGTCTTTCTTTTCCAATGCGATAAAGTTACATGGTGTCTATTTTTCTTTGATAAAGGGGTATTTCCATGGGTTTGCCTTGGTATCGTGTTCATACCGTCGTATTGAATGATCCCGGTCGTTTGCTTGCTGTACATATAATGCATACAGCTCTCGTTTCTGGTTGGGCCGGTTCAATGGCTCTATACGAATTAGCAGTTTTTGATCCCTCTGACCCCGTTCTTGATCCAATGTGGAGACAAGGTATGTTCGTTATACCCTTCATGACTCGTTTAGGAATAACCAATTCATGGGGCGGTTGGAGTATCACAGGAGGGACTATAACGAATCCGGGTATTTGGAGTTATGAAGGTGTGGCCGGTGCACATATTGTTTTTTCAGGTTTGTGCTTCTTGGCAGCTATCTGGCATTGGGTATATTGGGATCTCGAAATATTCTGCGATGAACGTACAGGAAAACCTTCTTTGGATTTGCCCAAGATCTTTGGAATTCATTTATTTCTCTCAGGGTTAGCTTGCTTTGGGTTTGGTGCATTTCATGTAACAGGCTTGTATGGTCCTGGAATATGGGTGTCTGATCCTTATGGACTAACTGGAAAAGTACAATCCGTAAATCCTGCATGGGGGGTAGAAGGTTTTGATCCTTTTGTTCCGGGAGGAATAGCCTCTCATCATATTGCAGCAGGTACCTTGGGGATATTGGCGGGTCTATTCCACCTTAGTGTCCGCCCGCCCCAACGCCTATACAAAGGATTACGTATGGGTAATATTGAAACTGTCCTTTCCAGTAGTATCGCTGCTGTCTTTTTTGCAGCTTTTGTTGTTGCTGGAACTATGTGGTATGGCTCAGCAACTACCCCGATCGAATTATTTGGTCCCACTCGTTATCAATGGGATCAAGGATACTTCCAGCAAGAAATATATCGAAGGGTTGGTGCCGGACTATCCGAAAATCAGAGTTTATCAGAAGCTTGGTCTAAAATTCCCGAAAAATTAGCTTTTTATGATTACATTGGCAATAATCCAGCAAAAGGAGGATTATTTAGAGCGGGCTCGATGGACAACGGGGATGGAATAGCCGTTGGATGGTTAGGACATCCCGTCTTTAGAGATAAAGACGGGCGCGAGCTTTTTGTACGTCGTATGCCGACTTTTTTTGAAACATTTCCAGTAGTTTTGGTAGACGGAGACGGAATTGTAAGAGCCGATGTTCCTTTTAGAAGGGCAGAATCGAAGTATAGTGTCGAACAAGTAGGAGTAACTGTTGAGTTCTATGGTGGCGAACTTGATGGAGTCAGTTATAGTGATCCTGCTACTGTGAAAAAATATGCTAGACGTGCTCAATTGGGTGAAATTTTTGAATTAGATCGTGCTACTTTGAAATCTGATGGTGTTTTTCGTAGCAGCCCAAGGGGTTGGTTCACTTTTGGACATGCTTCGTTTGCTTTGCTCTTCTTTTTCGGACACATTTGGCATGGTGCTAGAACTTTGTTCAGAGATGTTTTTGCTGGTATTGACCCAGATTTGGATGCTCAAGTGGAATTTGGAGCATTCCAAAAACTTGGAGATCCAACTACAAGGAGACAAGGAGTCTGATACAACACTGCTCTTGTATCTTTCGCCTCAATTGTATTTTTGTGATTTAACTTTGACATAGAGTACCAGAGAAATCTTGATTTGAATCACCGCCCTTTCTTTGACTCTTGTCCTTTCTTAATCTGGGAGATGATCCCAAATGAACAGGTGTGGAAGCTATAATTGTAAACCACGATCAAATTTATGGAAGCATTGGTTTATACATTCCTCTTAGTCTCGACTCTAGGAATAATTTTTTTCGCTATTTTTTTTCGAGAGCCTCCTAAGGTTCCGACTAAGAAATGATTTTTCAATCTTACATTATTTAAGTTGAAGTAAAGTAATGAGCCTCCCATATTGGGAGGCTCATTACTTTACTTCAACTAGTCCCCGTGTTCCTCGAATGGATCTCTTAGTTGTTGAGAGGGTTGCCCAAAAGCGGTATATAAGGCATACCCAGTAAAACTTACAAGTAAACCAGATATAAAGATGGCGACTAGGGTTGCTGTTTCCATTATTATAAAATTTCAAGACCACAATGGATCTATGATAAGATCGTTTATTTACAACGGAATCGTATACAAAGTCAACCGATCTCAACCAATGCAATAGGATTTATGGCTACACAAACCGTTGAGGGTAGTTCTAGATCTGGTCCAAGACGAACTACTGTAGGGAATTTATTGAAACCTTTGAATTCGGAATATGGGAAAGTAGCTCCTGGGTGGGGAACTACCCCTTTGATGGGAATCGCAATGGCTCTATTTGCGGTATTCCTATCTATTATTTTGGAGATTTATAATTCTTCCGTTTTGCTGGATGGAATTTCAATGAATTAGATCCATAAAAATCATGAAGTCCTGGCTTTTCAATCCAAAATGAATCACTCAGGACGTGTATTTCTAGGCCATTCTGGCAGTTCGACCGTGGAATTCCTTTGTTTCTGTATTTCCGGAATATGAGTGTGTGACTTGTTATAATTGATCCTATTGATAGTACAGAGAATGGGTCTGTCATCTTGAGAGAGATGAGTTCTGCTTCGTCGGATATTCATTTTTGTATCTGGAGCACGGAATATGTGGAATAGATCAAGATATTTGAACTATGATTCATACCTACTATTCAGACCTCGCGACTGGACTAAAAAACAATTTCAAAGATTTTATAAATTATATTTATATAAATTATAAATCGAAGGTTTTTTTCCTTAAAAATTCTGTTTATGTTTATTTTGACCAACGGACAAATCAAATGTTTCTCCGAATTTTTCGACCAACGGACAAATCAAATGTTTCTCCGAATTTTTCGTCATTTCATTTATTAATTGAATAAGTGATGATCAAAGGTTCTTACTCAGAGAACCTTTGGGCTTAGCCTGGAGGCTTTATTCAATCATCGTGGTTCTAGTATGAATCTTCGGTTTCAATCGATTCATAGGGTCTCAACAAGAGAATTCCTATCAATAATAAAAAAAAATAAATCCGAATTAGACAAAAATAAAAAAAGAAAATAACTCAAATAAATAAAAATAGGGACAAAGAAGATTCAAGAGGCCTGTAACTATCAACATAAAGACGAATGAGCTGACTTGATATTTTGGCATTATCATCACAAAGAAGAGCTTGAGGGTTTTTTCCCTTCGTATCTTCAGAGAAGATTTTATCTCGGGGACTCCAAATACGAATAGGTTTAAAACTTTCTATTATATATCTGTTGCAACCAGTATTGGGGTGTTTCTGCTTGAGCTGTACGAGATGAAATTCTCATATACAGTTCTCAGA